AAACAGATCCATACAAAATGGATGCTATAAATAATCCAAAAAAGCCTATACTTACTGAAAAAATTGCATTTTTCAAAAAATCATAAAAATCCGAAGACTCATTTGGATGGAAAAATTTTGTAGATGGAGTTAACCACTTTGACAATAGATCAGGATCTATTCTACCAAAATCAATTCCGATTGATCCAATGAATAAAGTAAATAATACCAATATAAGCATGGGAAACAACATAGTATTGTCCGACTCGTGAGGATAGGTGTAAGTATATTTTTTTCTAAAGTAAGTACTAAAGTATCGTACTCTATTTTGAAAATTATTTTCAATTTGATATGTATTTTTTGAAAAAAAAGAAATCTTAGTATTCATTGTTGAAAACAGTAAATTTTTTTTTTTTGCTTGGGGTACTTCTTTTCCCCATAAAGATATTGAATAGAAAGAACTATTTTTAGCGCTACTGTAATTTTGAAAATGAATACGCAAATGCCCATCAAAGGTAAGTAAATACATTCGAAACATATAAAATGCAGTGAATCCTGCTGTAAATGAAGCGATTATTGCGAAAATTGGTGAATACAACCAACTATCATTAAGAATTTCATCTTTCGACCAAAAACAAGCAAGAGGTGGAATACCACAAAGAGAAAGTGTACCTAATAAAAAAGTAATTCTTGTAATCGGAATATATTTTGTTAACCCCCCCATAAGAACCATATTTTGACTTTTATCTGGTGAAAATCCAACAATGGATTCCATTGAATGAATAATGGATCCAGATCCTAAAAACAATAAAGCTTTCGAATAGGCATGAGTGATCAAATGGAATAAAGCAGCCCTATAAGAACCTATACCCAGAGCTAACATAATATAACCCAATTGAGACATGGTAGAATAAGCTAAACTTCTTTTAATATCTCTTTGAGCAAGAGCCAAAGTAGCTCCTAATAGTACTGTTATTATACCTATTAAGGAAATAAGATTCATTATGTAAGGTATGACTATGAAAAGAGGAAGAAGGCGAGCTACAAGAAAAATTCCTGCTGCTACCATAGTAGCAGCATGTATAAGAGCCGAAATGGGAGTGGGTCCTTCCATAGCATCAGGTAACCATATGTGAAGGGGAAATTGTGCAGATTTGGCAACTGCGCCAAGGAATAAAAAAGAAGCACAAAGAGTAACAAATAAAGAATCTATTCCATTATTATGAATTAAATTAGTAACTATTTCAAACAAATCTCGAAATTCTAAACTACCCGTTATCCAATAAAATCCTAAAATTCCTAATAATAAACCAAAATCTCCTATACGATTGGTTACAAAAGCTTTTTGACAAGCACTTGCTGCAATTGGTCGTGTGAACCAAAAACCTATTAATAAATATGAACACATTCCTACAAGTTCCCAAAAAATATAAATTTGTATCAAATTAGAACTAGTAACTAATCCCAACATAGAAGTATTGAAAAAACTCATATAAGCAAAAAATCTCAAATATCCTTGATCATGAGACATATAATTATCACTATAAATAAGAACCATGATTCCAACAGTAGTAATTAATATTGACATAATAGAAGTAAGCGGATCAATCAAGTGTCCGAACTCGAAAGAAAAATCATTATTGACAGTCCAAGACCACAAATATTGATAGATAAAATTTCCGTTTATTTGCTGAATAGAAAGATTAACAGAAAACACCATAGCTATAGTTAGCATCAAAACACTCGGAAAAGCCCAAATACGTCGAATATTTTTTGTTGCTGCAGGAATAAGCAGAAGTCCAAATCCTATTAACATAGTAACAAGAAATGGAAGAAAAGGTATTATCCATGCATATTTATATGTATGTTCCATAAAAAAAACAAATTTTCGTTTTTTTCTTATAATTGTTTCCGATTCACCAATTTTTATTGCTTTTGAAGAAAAAAAAAAGATATGAAACCTTAAATATTCTTATTTTACATTTTTCGTACTTTTTTCAGATAGTTAAAAAATTTGAAAAAGTTCTAATTTGTTGCTTAAATGCTTTGCCCAAATAGCTCGATATAGAAGAATTTTTTAGTTATTCATTTTTTAACTAGAAAAATATTTTTTTATAAAAAAAAATGAGAATATGATATTTTAAAAAATTTTGTCACTAGAATAGAATTCTATTCTAGTAATATGTAACCATATCATATACTATAGTAAGCAAAGTAAAAGTAAGAAAAGTAAGCAAAAATAACTATACCAATATCAGTAGAATATGGATATGGATATATAGTATGCATCAATAAATCAACTAATTCTTATAGTAAAATTTTTTTTGTAATAATTACCTAATTTATATTTTTTGTGGAATTGATTGATTGGATTGAAATCCAATAAGATAAGAAAATATCAGAAATCTTATAAAACTCCTTACTTCTTATATTCTAGAACTGAAATAAAAAAAAAACTTAAAATGAAAGTCCCTTTTCTTAGCTAACGGAATGTCTTGTTTAACATATTAACTACTAGAAAATTCCTTTAAAAATTTTGCTTTCTTTTCTTCTATTTTTTCCTAGTTTATTATATATGTAACACATATGTATATATATAAACAATATATTTATATTGTTTATATTAAAAAAAAAAAAAGATTATCGACGGAATTAAATATAATATAAAAAATGACTAAGACTAAAAAAAACGATCCATATTGATCAATACATGTCTTTCACATACAACAATAAAAAGGAATATTTTTTATGGCAGTTCCAAAAAAACGTACTTCTATATCAAAAAAACGTATTCGAAAAAATATTTGGAAGAAAAAGGGAAATTTAGTTGCAATAAAAGCCTTTTCTTTAGCAAAGTCAGTTTCTACAGGAAATTCAAAAAGTTTTTTTGTGCAGCAAACAAATAAGAAAATCTTGGAATAATTTGAATTCCGTGATTTAAAGAATTTTTCTATATTTAGAATATGAAAAATTTTCATTAACTTATGTATTGACCTCCTCAAGATTAGTTAGAACTCGCTGCTATTTTATGTCGAATACTAACTTATCTGTCTGCTAGTTTGGTTCTAAGTATTATTTTATTTCTTTTCTCAGTAGAAAATTTTTTTTCCATTAGGAAAAGAAATAAAATGCAATTATGATGAATATTAAAACTGTTTTGTTTTATTATATGTATATCTCAAGATCAAATTAAATTGGTTTTGTTTTCTAAATATTATCCTATATTTAAATTATGTACATAACAAACAACAAAGAGTATATATATATTATATAATTAATTAATTATATATATATTTTCTATATAATTAGAATAATGAATAAAATTATACTAAGTACATTAAAAAGTAGACTAAAAACAAGATTTTTAGAAAAAGAGTCTTTTAATTTCTAATTTAATTTATTAAATTTAGTAATTACATTTTGATATGTATAAAATCCTATTTATTTAATTTATATTTATTTTTGATAAAAAAAAATATCGTTCTAAGTTTTCTAAGTGTTATTAAAAATTCAAAGAATACTTTAGTTTAAACAAACGAGTTTAAAAGAACCTTTATTCATCCATTCTAATGTTTCCTAAAGTATAACTATATCGGATTCTAGAATCTACATCTAGACGATTCAACATGAATTGACTATTATTATTTAAAGTAAGCCGCTATGGTGAAATTGGTAGACACGCTGCTCTTAGGAAGCAGTGCTAGAGCATCTCGGTTCGAGTCCGAGTGGCGGCATACTCTAAAAGAGATAGAATGGATCTTATAATGTATTTAATTCCCGATTTCAATTCTGTAATGAGACCCTTTTTATGTATGATATTTGCAACTTTAGAACATATATTAACTCATCTCTCTTTTTCGATCGTTTCAATTGTGATTGCGATTCATTTGATGATTCTATTAGTTCACGAAATCATCGGATTACGCCATTCGTCAGAAAAAGGAATGTTAGCCTGTTTTTTTTCTCTAACAGGATTATTAGTTATTCGTTGGATTTCTTCAAGACATTTTCCATTAAGTAATTTATACGAGTCATTGATCTTCCTTTCGTGGAGTTTTTCCATTATTCATATAGTTTCCAAGCTATGGAATCATAAAAATGATTTAAGCACAATAACCGCGCCAAGTGCCATTTTTACTCAAGGTTTCGCTACATCTGGTCTTTCAAGTAAAATGCATCAATCAGCAATATTAGTACCTGCTCTACAATCTCAGTGGTTAATGATGCATGTAAGTATGATGTTATTGAGCTATGCGGCTCTTTTATGTGGTTCGTTATTATCAGTCGCTTTTTTAGTCATTACATTTCGAAAAAACATCGATATTTTTTTTAGAAGCAAAAATTTATTAATTAAGTCATTTTTCTTTGGGAAGATCGAATACTTGAACGAAAAAAAAAGTGCTTTTAACAATACTTCTTTTCTTTCATTTCCAAATTATTATAAATATCAATTAATTCAGCGTTTGGATTATTGGAGTTATCGTGTTATTAGTTTAGGGTTTACCTTTTTAACCATAGGTATTCTTTCTGGAGCAGTATGGGCTAACGAAGCATGGGGGTCTTATTGGAATTGGGACCCCAAGGAAACTTGGGCATTTATTACTTGGACCATATTCGCGATTTATTCACATACTAGAACAAATCAAAGTTTGCACGGTACGAATTCGGCACTTGTAGCTTCTATAGGATTTCTTATAATTTGGATATGCTATTTTGGGATCAATCTATTAGGAATAGGTCTACATAGTTATGGTTCATTCACATAAAATCTAATTGAATTGCAGAAATTCCATGCGGAATAAGTAAGACATATATAACGAAAATTTGTGCGAGTTTTTAAGAACTGTTTGAATGAAGATTCAAACGGTTCTCAAAAACTTGGGATACATCTTTCTAATTCACTTTTTTTTTTTTCATTGTACAGTGAATAGTTTCAAAAATCTTAAAATTGAAAATTATAAGACTTTCTATCTCATTAAGAAAAAAAAACTATCTATGAAAATAATTAGATAGGATAGCTTGTATCTTGTCAACCGATAAAGAAAGAACGAAATCAGGATAAATACCAATTCCTATTACGGGTAAAAAGATACAGATCGAAACAAATAGTTCTCGTGGTCCAGAATCCACGAAATTTGAGTTTGGAACATTGAAAAAATTGTATCCATAGAACATCTGACGTAACATAGATAACAAATAAATAGGAGTTAATATCATTCCAATTGCCATTACAAGGGTAATTAATATTTTTGGCATTAAAAGATATTTTGGACTGGTAATTAGTCCAAAAAATACTACTAATTCCGCAATAAAACCACTCATTCCCGGCAATGCAAGAGAAGCCATCGAGAAACCACTAAACATGGTAAATATTTTTGGCATTGGAATGGATATCCCCCCCATTTCGTCGAGATAAACAAGACGTATTCTATCACAACTCATTCCTACCAAGAAAAAAAGTGCAGCACCAATAAATCCATGAGAGAGTATTTGTAAAACGGCTCCGTTGAGTCCCATGTCGGTTATAGAACCAATTCCTATAATTGTGAAACCCATGTGCGATACAGAAGAATAGGCTATTCTTTTTTTTTGATTGCGTTGACCAAGCGAGGTTGAAGCTGCATAAATTATTTGGATTGCCCCTACTATCACCAACCAGGGAGAAAATATAGAGTGAGCATGTGGTAATAATTCCATATTGATACGAATCAATCCATATGCTCCCATTTTTAATAAGATTCCCGCTAGAAGCATACATGTACTGTAATGTGCTTCTCCATGGGTATCTGGTAGCCATGTATGTAGGGGTATAATTGGTGATTTGACAGCATAAGCAATAAGGAAGCCCAAATAGAATATTATTTCTAATGTCACAGGATATGACTGATTAGCTAATCCGTCAAAATCCAATGTCGGTTCATTGGAACCATATAAACCCATACTTAGAACTCCTATTAAGAGAAAAATGGAACCCCCCGCAGTGTACAAAAGAAACTTTGTAGCTGAGTACAAACGTTTCTTTCCTCCCCACATAGATAAAAGTAAGTAAACAGGAATTAATTCTAACTCCCACATGATAAAAAAAAGTAAAAGATCTCTAGAAGAAAATAATCCTATTTGACCACTGTACATTGCTAACATCAGGAAATAGAACAATCGCGAATTTCGAGTAACAGGCCAAGCTGCTAAAGTAGCTAAAGTAGTGATAAATCCTGTTAGTAAAATCGGTCCTATGGAAAGTCCGTCGATTCCCAGTCTCCAGTGAAAATTGAAAACATTTATCCATTTAGCATCCTCTTCTAATTGAATTAATGGATCGTCCAATTGGAAATGATAACAGAACACATAGGTTGTTATAAGGAGTTCTAATAAGCAAATACATATAGTATACCACCTAAATATCTTATTCCCCCTATGAGGGAGAAAGAAAATTGAGGAACCCGCGAATATCGGCAAAACTACAAGTATTGTTAACCAAGGGAAATAACTCGTGATAAAGACAAGATACGTTTTGACCAAAAAGCCCGTGCTCAAAAGAATATATTTTCTTGAGCACGGGCTTTTGTCGGTAAAAAGGAATCAAATGATTCAAGTGGAATTTATTATAACGTATCAATAAGATAGACCCATGCTGCGAGTTGTTTCATGCCATAAATAAACACGGACACTCAAAAAATCTGTTGGACAGGCAGATTCACATCTTTTACAACCTACACAGTCTTCGGTTCTTGGCGCGGAAGCAATTTGCTTAGCTTTACATCCGTCCCAAGGTATCATTTCCAATACATCTGTGGGGCAGGCTCGTACACATTGAGTGCACCCTATACATGTATCATAAATTTTTACTGAATGTGACATTGGGTCTATAAATTCCAGTTTTGAACATAAAAAATTTTCGATCTGGTAAAGTAAAAACAAATTCTAAATTATATAATTATAAATTAATTATATATTTCTATTTTCTTTATATATAGAAACCAGATGAATCAATGATTTATCAAAAAAATCTTAAGAATCAAAATTTTTATAAATCTGTTCATGAGAAGGGACCAAGAGACTTTGATTTATCTTTCAACAACCATGATCATATGAGTCACATGAATCACACGTGCAACTTCACGTTGACTAATAGATCGTCAATATTTGAATATATTACTATAATATATTGAAATATTACTATACATATTAGTATTATTTGTAAATAAATATAATATATAAAAAACACTGAAATGATATTTTATAGAAAATTTTTTCTACAATTTCTATATATATATTATACTTATATGTATATATATTATAGTTATGGCTAATTCTTCAACAAACTCGATTGATTAATACGAGTTGATTTTCTGTTACGATAGATCAACGAAACAATAGCTAGCCCAATAGCAGCTTCCGCCGCTGCAATGGCTATAATAAAGATTGAGAAAATCTCTCCTTTTAATTGGCGACTATCAAATATATCAGAAAATAGTACGAGATTAATATTAACCGAATTTAGTATAAGTTCAAGACACATAAGTGCTCTAACCATGTTTCGACTTGTGATCAATCCATAGATACCGATCGAAAATAAATAGACACTCAAAAAAAGTACATGTTCGAACATCATTGACTAACTCCTGATTAACCTCGATTCGTTTCAATATGAACAAAAATTCAACCAAGTTGATTGACTAGAATCGAGCAATTACATAAAAAAGGGAATATTGACAGTAGATTAAACTAAAAATGTTTTTAATTCTAACTAAACTATTTATTATTGACGAGCCATAGTAATTGCGCCTATCAAAGAAACTAAAAGAATTATAGAAATGAGTTCAAACGGAAGATAAAAATCTGTTGATAAATGAATTCCAATTTGTTGAACGTTGCTTATAAAGTCTTGCTCTATAATCTGATTTGATCTTGTAGTCCAAATAATTCCGTACCATGACGTATCTGCGATAGTAGTAATTAGTGAAAAAAGAATACTTATACAAACCAGTGAAGTGACTCCATCTCCAATAGTCCAAAGATAGGAGTCGTTGGAATATTCTGAACCATTCACGAACATAACGGCAAATATAATTAAGACATTTATGGCTCCCACATAAATAAGAAGCTGGGCGGCAGCTACAAAATAGGAGTTTGATGAAATATAGAATAAGGATATACAAACAAGAACCGATCCCAACGAAAAGGCGGAATAAATTGGATTAGTAAACAATACTACTCCTAGACCTCCTAATATAAGAAATGATCCCAGAAATACTACAAGTATATCATGTATTGGTCCAGGTAAATCCATTATGTGTAAGAGAAAAATAAGTCAAAATATTTCATGACCTTACTAAATAGTCCAGGAAAGAGAGGGGTGTTCCCCTTATTTTTTTCTTATATATGATGAGTTTCTAATGCAATTTAATCTTAATATGGATGGATCACTGTGGATATAGATAAAGTTATTAAAATTATCGACTAATCTTTTATTTTTTCTTTTAGAAAGAAAGATTGTCATTTTTTAATATTTTAAAATAATTAAGAAAACACATATTCGCAGTTTAAATCAAAGAGTGATTCTCAACAATCAATAGTTAATAAGATAAGTTTATTAGTTTCTGACAAAAAAAGGAGACTTGGTTCCCTTTATCTTTATATAAAAAAAAAATTAGTAATCAGTAATCGTTCTTGAATCAAGGGGTTTATCTTTATCCATTTTGATTTGACTGGAATTCATAACTGTTTGAATTGTGTAATCTCCAATTACTGACATTGGTAACCGACCTAATGCAATTTGATTATAATTTAATTCGTGACGATCATAAGTTGAAAGTTCATATTCTTCAGTCATCGATAAACAGTTTGTTGGACAATACTCGACACAATTACCACAAAATATACAGACTCCAAAATCAATACTATAATTAAGCAATTGTTTCTTTTTAATCTCTCTTTTAAACCTCCAATCAACAACGGGTAGATCTATGGGACATACACGAACACATACCTCACAAGCAATACATTTATCAAATTCAAAGTGAATTCGACCACGGAAACGTTCTGATGTGATCGATTTTTCATAAGGATATTGAATAGTTACAGGTAAACGATTTGTATGGGATAGGGTAATTATGAAACTTTGACCAATGTACCTTGCAGCCCGTATTGTTTGTTGACCATAATTTATGAACCCGGTCACCATAGGGAACATATTGTGGATCTCCGTGAATAATTTGATGTTTCTTTCTCTTGTTTAAGATCGGTTATGAATGGAGAATATCGTTATCTTATTCTATTCTTTATAGGTAAATAAGTTGGGAAGAAGTTGTCAATAATAGATTACCCAGAGAAATAGGTAAAAGAAATTTCCATCCAAAATTTAAAAGTTGGTCCATTCTCAGCCTAGGTAAAGTCCATCTTGCTGTGATAGGAATGAACAAAAACAAATAAGCTTTAGCTAATGTAATAAATATACCAATTGTTATTCCAAAAACTCCTGTCATTTTATTTATTCCGAAAAGTTCAGGAATAGATATATACGGAATAGAAAAATGCCACCCGCCTAAGTAAAGAACTGTTATAAATAATGAAGAAACTAATAAATTTAGGTAAGAAGCAAGGTAAAATAGAGCGTATTTAATACCCGAATATTCTGTTTGATAACCTGCTACTAATTCCTCCTCCGCTTCTGGTAAATCAAATGGTAATCTCTCACATTCTGCTAGAGAAGAAATTAGAAAAACAACAAACCCTATAGGCTGACGCCACAGATTCCACCCCCAAAAACCATATTTTGACTGTGACTCAACTATATCAATTGTACTTGAACTGTTAGATAATCATAGTCGATAATAACATTACTGTTCATATCGCTATTTCAAAACCGTACATGAAACCTCAGCTTCATACGGCTCCTCTATGGTCACAAATAAATGTAAGTACTTGTTCGGTATTATTGTAATTTTGAGATTCTAATTCTAAATAGAATAACACCGGGAAGTCCAAAATTAGACCAACGAAATTCCGTCTGCTAGAATAAAAAAAGCGCTTCCGAATTGATCTTTTCCATTAAAATTTTAATTTCTCTTTATTCGGTAATAACTTAATCCTTAAATAAAATACTCGTTATATCAATAAATTAGGTTTTATCAATAACTCTAAAGAAAGAATTAGTTAGAAAGAATTGATCATTAATTCCAAATTTATGATTAAGAATTCCATGTATGTGTATAGATATGAATATGAATGGGGAAAAGAAATAAGAAATAAATATCCTGTATTGTATTTTTTTGTTTTAATATTTTTATTCTATTTCTTTTGCTCCTGTCCTATTCTTCTTTCTCAGAGGAGAGGAGGTACTCTGAAAAAAAAATAAATAAAGGATTAATTCGTTTTTTATAGTCATTTCTTTAATCAGTGAATAGGAGCATACTCGAGATCGGAATCGTGGAGAAGTACTACTTGGTCATTTCTACCAACTTAAAGTCCTCATTATGATTCGTTTTATCCAAAATTTTATGAAAAAATACCCTTTTTTATATCTTAAATTATCTCCATTACTAATCTTTTGTGTACCTTGGTGTTCCTAACTGTCCACTGATTTTTGATTGATCCCCAATATGGTAATAAATACAAGACAGTAGTAGAAACCCCATACGGTTGATCTTTTGTACCCGCTTCAAGATATGATAATTGGTCAAAGAATCTTAATCTTGGGGTAAACAGTTTATACTGCTTATGTTTATATTCTCGTACATAGGGAATGAGATTTAATCCTCTTACTGCAAATTTCTAAGCAGTTTGCTTTTACTCATCTAACTATCTAGCTTAATTCATCAACCCTAATGATAAATAAAAAAGGAAAATATCCATTGAATATATTCAATTTCTTTATTCTATTTCTAGTTCTAGAAAATTTCTAGAAAAGAGTGAAAATAATAATGTTCTGCCGAATCACACGTAGAGATATTGATAACACACATAGAGTTAATGGTATTTCATAACTGATAGATTGAGCAGCAGCCCGTAGACCACCTGAAAAAGAATATTTATTATTCGACCCATATCCTGACATAAGAAGTCCAATAGGGGCAATACTTGAAATGGAGATCCATAAAAAAACGCCTATACTAAGATCGGCCAAAACAAGGCGATATCCAAAAGGAATTACTAAATAACTTAGTAGAACAGATATGACCGCTATAGACGGTCCCGCGCTGAACAAACGAATATCTCCTCTAGATGGGAGGATATCTTCTTTAAAAAGTAATTTGCTTCCATCTGCTATAGCTTGAAGAATTCCCAATGGACCGGCATATTCAGGCCCAATGCGTTGTTGTATTGCTGCAGATATTTCTCTTTCTAACCACACAATTACTAGTACCCCTATTGTTATTCCCAATATAAGGGTGAAAATAAGAACAAAGATCCATATGAGTCCATAGACTTCTTTTAAAGATTCCGATCTAGAAAAAGAATTGATAGCTTGTACTTTCACTTCTGTCATATCAATTATCATTTCAACGATCAACTTCTCCCATAATGATATCTATACTACCTAATATCGTCATAATATCTGCCAATTTCATTCTTTTAACTAGTTGAGGGAGAATTTGCAAATTGATAAAACCGGGTGGACGAATTTTCCATCTCCAAGGGAAAACACTACTATCTCCTATCAAATAAATTCCTAATTCTCCTTTTGGGGCTTCTACTCTCACATAAAGTTCTTGCTTCGACAATTCAAAATTGGGTGAAAGTTTTTTAGTAATAAATCTATATTCAAAATTATTCCATTCGGAATTTTTTGCTTTATCAAAACGTCGGACTTCTAAATTCTCATAAGGTCCTCCAGGAATTCCTTCTAGAGCCTGTTGAATAATTTTTATAGATTCCTTCATTTCACCGATTCGTACTAAATAACGAGCTAGTGAATCTCCTTCTTTTTGCCATTGGACTTCCCAATCAAATTTATTGTAACACTCATAACTATCAACTTTACGAAGATCCCATTGGATTCCAGAAGCCCGTAACATTGGTCCTGATAAACCCCAATTTATTGCTTCCTCTCCACCAATAATGCCCACTCCTTCAACGCGTTCCAAAAAAATAGGATTCCGCGTAATAAGTTTTTGATATTCAACAATTCCTGTTAAAGAATAATCGCAAAAATCCAAACATTTCTCTATCCAGCCATAAGGTAGGTCGGCAGCAACTCCCCCAATACGGAAATAATTATGCATCATTCGCATACCTGTAGCGGCTTCGAATAGATCATATAACAATTCCCTTTCTCTGAAAATATAGAAAAAGGGGGTCTGTGCACCGATATCTGCCATAAAAGGTCCAAGCCATAATAAATGAGAAGCTATACGACTCAGTTCTAGCATAATTATTCTAATGTAACTAGCTCTTTTAGGTACTTGAACACTTTCTAATCGTTCTGGTGCATTTACTGTTATTGCTTCTGTGAACATAGTGGCTAAATAATCCCACCGTGTTACATAAGGCAAATATTGTATAATTGTTCGATTTTCCGCTATTTTTTCCATCCCTCTATGTAAATAACCCAATATAGGTTCACAATCAATAACATCTTCACCATCGAGAGTAACAATTAGTCGAAGAACACCATGCATTGATGGGTGGTGAGGACCCATATTAACTATCATGAGATCCTTTCTTGTAGTTGGTATAGTCATAACTTTTATTCCTTAATTCAATTCATTATTCCATGAATTTAGCAAAATGAAGTTCATCAAAATGAAAAATCTAATAACTAAAGAAAAAATTAAAACCAATCTCAAACTACAAATTAACGAGTTTTTGACTCCCGAATACCCAACTGGTTAATCAATTTCTTATAACGTACTCGATTTTTCTTTGACAAATAATCCAACAGCCGTTGACGTTTTCCCAGAATTTTTCGTAGACCCCTTTGCGATAAAAAATCTTTTTTATGTAATTTTAAATGTGAAGTAAGTCTCTGTATCTTATCAGTGAAACTAAATACTTGAAATTCAACAGATCCACAGTTTTTTTCTTTTTCTTGTCGAATAGCTGAGATGAATGAATTTTTGACCATAAAAACAAAATTTTATATTTTTTTCTTTTACGCGGATTTTACCGATCAGGAAAAATAAAAATTTTTATTATACTTGTTATTTCCAGTTATTTGAATCTAGTACAAAAAAAATTTCATTTCTTCATTCTTCATATAGAATTTTTTCTATCCAAATCAAATTGAAAATTTGATTTGGATAGAAAGGAACGATCCATTTTTTTTATTCAAGATTTTTCTATTCAGGAAAGAGAATGTTTTTTTCGATAAAAAAAATAGATATAAGATATATAGGAAATATACTATGTTATATTTATATTTATTATATACTATTAATATAATATTATTAAAGAATTCTGAATCGTGGATACATATATATTCTTGATATACTGAAATTACTGCCATTATTGGTATCAAACCAATAACGATTCATACAAGCTAAATCTTCTAATCGATAATTGGGCCAAAGAAAAAATTTCAATTTAATGAATTTATCTGTATCTGTATTAAGATGTTTTTCCTTGTTCAAAAATTGTCCATAGTTGTTTATGTTGTTTTGATTACAAAATATTGGATTTCTATCCATAATATTCCAATTCTGAGAATTAAAACAAATGCAAATTCTCAATTCTCTACGACGTCTGGGGGATAGAATATTTTCAGGAACAAGGAAATCATAATAATTTTTGTTTTTAGTCACAAGTGTATTGCTGTGTTGTGCAACAGATTCATGAATTTTTTTTTTATCAACATATTTTATTATGTATTTTCCATCAGTTTGGCGTTTATTCTTATCAACCAATGAAATACCTATGGTTTGATATATAATATATTTTCCATCCCTTTTCATAGATAGACGAATTGGTTCGATAATAAATATGCCTCTTTTTACCAATTCTGTAAGAGTTAGATCTTTCTGAATCAACATTACATCTAGATGCATCTCTCCTCTTTGAATTGAGGATATAGCTATTTCCTTTGGATCTATCAGTCTAAGTAGAAGACAATATACCTTTATATTATTGATCATTCTTTGATTCAAGAGATCATCCCATCTTAATTGAAAAAGAAAATATTTTTGCAAGAATAAATTGAGTTCTGCTTCTTTCTTGCTCTTAGATTGTTTTTTTTTTCTATCTTTTTTAATGTCTACTCCTGTATAATCTACTTCAACATCTTTTTCATTTTGTTTTCGTAAATCTGATACAAGATTTCCTTGACCTTGTTGTTCATTTTTTTTTTTTTTTACATTGATCTTTTTACTTTTACTAATATTTTCATAGAAATGAAAATTTAAAATAAGTAATTTGGTAGGTATGATCCACGGTTTAATTTTATACGCATTAAAAAGTAGTACAAATTCTGGGAAAACCCAAGGTTCCAGATTTGATATGGTACGATATAATTTTTCTTGATTCATTCCCATCCAATCAAAAAAGGAATTTTTTTTTAATTTTTGAGAATTTAGATTTTTAGTATTTTTATGAATCTTGGTGTTGATATGCGTATTGGCCCGGGTCTCAATATCAATATTATTTCTAATACAGAAATGGGGAATTTTATAATCAAAAAATTGTCTATCCATATTTTTGTCCGTATCAATGAGAAATCTTTTTTCTAGATAATTATTAATAACTAGCCTTATCAATCCATAAAATGGTTCGGGTTTCAGTGTATTGAAATTATATGAAATTTTTTTGTTTTCTACTTCTTGTAATTGTAACGTTGACCCATAAATATATGAGTTCTTATTATCCTCAAAATTTATATATTTATATGATAAAAGATCATATCCGTAATGTTTTTTCAATTTGTCTTTTTCTTTTTTATATAAATCCGATTTCGTTGAGTCTTTCTTTTTAATTATACGACATTGGTTGGCTCTATTTTGCCATTTTTTCGGTACTAAATAAGACCACTTAGTCTGAGATAAATTGTATTGATAATGACCCCTTAACCACATTTTCCATTTATTCATTCTATACTTATTCTTATGCTTTGGTTTGGAACCAAATATTCCTCGTGTTGCACAATAATTCTTTATTATATCTGTAAGAAAAGGATAGGTGTTATGATATTGAAGTACAGATTTCAAAGGATATTTGTTAAGTAATTGATTTTTCGAGAATTTGTAAAATACATATGCTTGAGACAAAGAAGATAAGTCCCAATAAATATTATAATTTTTATTGCTAATACTAAAATGAGTATTATAAAAAGTATTATAAAACGACTTTTTTATAGTCCAAAAAAAGTTCATTGTATTTTGATTTGTCTTTTCAATTCCTTCTTGATTTGTTTTATCATTATAAATGGATTTAGTTAAAATTTTGTTTGTTGATTTAAAGAAAAGTTGTGCATTGATCTTTGGAATCTTAATGATACATAGTAATATATTCATGTATATTTTTTCAATGAAGGATTTTATAAAATAATGCGATTTACGTATTAATCGGATATTTTTTCTTTTAAATATTTCCCAAATATCCTTCTGTAATTCCGATCTTTTATCATCATAAATTAGAACCATTTTTTTCTTGTCTTTTGTGATTCCTTCTATTTGACTCCTAATTGTGATTGTCTTATTAGCAAGATCTTTCATTTTTGTTTCGATGAGTGAATAATTTGCATTTACACAATTTAGGGATTGAATTGCAATGGTCGATTCGCGAAGAATCTTATTATTTATATTAGGATCTCTTCCATTTTCATTCGGTTCATATACTTTAACCCTACTCGATTTTAATATGAGTTTTACTTTTTCAAGTTCTTTCATTATTAGGTCTATAAATAGAATTATTTTGATGACCCATCTTTTTTTTTTTTTTGAAACTTTTAGAACCCCATTTCCTCTTTCTTTGAAAACTCTTATAACTTGGAAAATTTTCTTTTTCGCTTTTATCGTTTTTTTTTCGAGTTCTTTAAAAATGGGTTCAAAGAAAGAAGGTCGTTTTCGGGGAGACCCAAAAGGTAGCTCTGCTTCTTTTCCCCAAACTGTTAAAAAACAAAAATTATCTTTTTTCTCTTTTTTTCGCCTTCGCTGATCTCCATGATTAAATCGTACCTTAGATCTTTGCCAAGGTTTCAGACAAAAAGGAAATAGAATCTTTATTTGAATACCATCTCTTAACCAATTTTTTGGAAATTCTGTTTCTGATAATTGAACACCATTATAAGTACATTTAACATGAATTTCTCCATTCCATTCCTTCAAATCCTCGTACCATTCGGGGAATTGCAATAATAATATACGACTAATATTTTTAGCTATTATCAATACGGGTAATATAACATATTTTCTAAGAAAAGATTGGGTTACTAAGATTAAACCTCTTATTGCTTGAGTAAATAGAAAGCTCCCCCAAGCTTCTGATATTGCTATTCGTTCATTTTCCTCTTCTTTCTCTTCGTTTGTTTTCTCGTTTTCTTTTGTGTGTTCTTGCTCAAAATAATAAATTTGAGATTCTGAAGTTCTTCCTAACCAATTCCTAATTTTAGATATATCAAAAAACGAAAAAAAAAACGTTTTGTCTATTCGATCCAAAAAAAGTGGAGAATGCACATTTGCTTGAAACATTTTCCAGATAATTGTTTTACGTCTTTGAGCACGCACAGATCCTTTGATTATACCACGGCGAAAATCAGATTGTTGTGAGTAACGTATCAAAGCTACCTCGTCTTCTTCATCACTAGTATTACTAGTAGTATTATTAGTAGCACTCGAATTAATACTCTGATCGTTATCAGTATAAATTATCACGCGTTTCCCTTTTCTTGACCGAATTTGAGGATCTTCCGTTGATTCTTCTCCATCTTCATCCAAATCATCTGTTAATTTGTATGACCATCTAGAAACCTTTTTACTAATTTCTTCCATTCCAATAGAATTTTTTCTAATTTTTATTAGATCATTTGGATCAGTTGTAATTACATCGAATAAAAATTGAAAAGATTTTGCTTGACTTTCTGAATCTATTCCTTGCGCACGTTCAAAATAAAATTTTGAAATTGAGGTTAAGGAATTCTCAATAGGATTCGATAAAAATTCCTCATCAGAATAAAACCTATTCTTTTTATGTTCAAATGTTTGAGAATGAAATAGACCATGAATTTTATTTATCCACAATATTTCTATGGAATCCGCTCTTGAAGTTATTAAATCAGTCATGGTTTCATGTGAATCTAAATTTTTTATTGTTCCGCGATAAGGCCCATTCAAAAAGGGATCATACATTTTGGGTAAATATTCTTGTTCATGCTCATCATCACACAATCTGGTTCTTTTTTCTAGTATATTTAAAGCAAAAGATCCTTTCTCTTTTTCTAGAATTTTGATTCTACTTAAAAATTCGTTCCTTAAGTTGTATTTTTTTTGTTCATTGTTATAAACCCAATAATTATATAGGTCTTCGTGGTATAGTTTTTCTGTCGTGTACAAAGAAATTTTTCGCTCTATCATTTCTGAAAAAGTTGATAAAC